GGGAATTCATTAGAGGAATATTTCCAATAAATACGGTTTGTTCTTGCATATCTCTACCGGTTTTCCAAATTAATCCCGCGGATACATATAATTCAGAAGAGTATGTGAGTGATTCATACACAGCATCTCTTTCTTTTATCAAGGGCTCTGCCAATTGATATGTTGCCACAAATAATTGAAATTCAATTTCTTGGTCTGTATCTTCAATTTTTGGAAACTTATGAAGTTCTTCCATCAAGCCTTGATCAATGAACCTACAAAATCCGTCAAATTGTATCTGACTAAACCCTGGTATTGTATACATTCCCTCATTTCCATCCCGGAACATCTTAAGTTTTCCGTTTATCGAAAAAATCCAACTATTGGCTCACTCTTCGTTGAACCATATAGATTGATCTAGCAACGATGGAATGTATATTTTGCTCATTTGAACAACATGAAATTTTATCCAACCCCATATACATATATATATGTACTAAATACGTATGAACGGAGGAATAAAAAAAAATGTGACTCAAATTCGAATTTGCGACAGATACAAATGGAAATGAATTGATAAAACATTCCGGGAAACAAAATTCTGCCACTTAGACTTATGGAGTCTTGTATAGAATATCAAAATAGATCCAATTTCTACCTTATGATATTACGATCAGATTGGGTACCATAAATGGATTCGGAATTGAATCTGTTCTCTATGAGTGAGATAAAGACAGAATAATCAGGAACCGTCTAGAGTTGACTTTGATTTTAGCACTTAATTTATTTCATCGATTCCGTTGTTCAAAAAATGATTCGCAGAGAGAAAAGATATTTCTACCCATTTGTTAATTAGTAGAATACGATTGAAGTGCGTAAGAGAAGTCATATTTATTAAGTACATGCAGATATAACTATCTAGCTATCCGTATATCCCATCTTTTATCGAAGTTCCCTTGAGGCAACATAGGTCGTGCTATATCCAAATTTCGATTTTATATTCAATATATTCAATGAAAAATGCAAGCACGACGATTTCCTAATAGGAATATGTAGATAAGATACCTGACTAGGTATCCGTGTAATAATTTCTGTTCTGGGGTTTACATATACACATAATTGTTGTTATAATTGAAATTGAAAATTATGGAAAAGAATTGAGACTGATTAGTCGTATATCAATTTGATCTCCTTATGTCATTAAGGAAACCAAATTGGAGATCAAAATCCAAGAACCATTCATGAATTCACAGTCATTAATGCTTCCAATTTGCTCTGAATTTTGGATTCTGTGACTGGAAATCCATTTTTCTCTTTCAATAGAAAAAGGGGGGAAAGCTTTTATTTAGGTGTTGTGTGTTTTGAAATACAATCAATCTAAGAGAACAACAGGATCCAATCAAAAAAAAGAAATGGTTCAGCAATTCCCCAGAATATTTCCATCTATATCTATTTTGTATCGTTTTGGCGGCATGGCCGAGTGGTAAGGCGGGGGACTGCAAATCCTTTCTCCCCAGTTCAAATCCGGGTGTCGCCTGATTAACAAAAGACTCGGAATTTCTTACCCTACTAAACTAATAGAACTCACAAAATTCTTGCCTGGCAGAAGCAGAGGTAAGGGGCGGGGACTGTCGATACCCAATTTTAAGAATCGGGGGGTTGACTTTCAATTATTTCTTCAAAAATCGGGGTGTGACCCAAACCTGTACCATACCAATATGAATTACCAATATAAATAAAGAAATACTCACTTAATTACGGATTCCTGATGCGTTCAGGCCATTGATTTGATTTATCAATCGAATCAAATCCATAGTAAGATTCAATTGTGAGATTCAGAACTACGAAAGTCAGGGACCGTAAATCCGTGTATCCAAAGGAAGGTTCCTAAGAGACTGTAAATCCTTGCTCCTAGGATCCAAGAAGGGGTTATAGGAAGGACTATAAATACTTCCTAATTACCTTACCCTACTAGTGTTTACTGACTGAGTCTTGAAGTAGATTGGGTAGGCTGGTGGGGAATCCAATTAGGAGTTGTGGAAAGAACTGAAGATACTTTGTATCCATACAAACTCATGAGAGTCTCTGAGTGCTCAGGTTTTCAATTAATATTGTATGGGTGATTGGCTTTTATAGAATAAAAGTGGAAAAAAGTGCTTTCGTTGGGGTAACCCCGCCAAGAATGTAATAGGGTGTCTTCCAATTGTTTCACATTTCACAGAAGTAGAGACAGTAAGGCTTAGATGGGAAATTAGGAGTATGTGATACATAGTTATATATCTTGATGGTATATTTTTTTTTTTTCTGCTTTTTGTTTATGAAAGGCAACAATAGGTCTTACTATTCCTACATATTCCATTAGTCACATTCCCTTGAGACTTCCAAGGGGCAACTGTGTATCTTGCTTGTACTTAGTGCTTTCCGATTCCATCAGAAATCATATAGGGACTTGTTACGGGTGTATTCATTGGATTGGTTCATCAAAAACGTTAGGTCAAAATCCCATTTTGACTCTGCACCA